GAATCGAACCCGCATCGTCAGCTTGGAAGGCTAGGGGTTATAGTCGACGTTGGTTGATCATTTTAAACGTCTCTAATTCAAAACCGAACATGAAATTTTGGTTTCATTCGGCTCCTTTATGGAAAATCGATGTATTCTCAGATCTAAGGCATAAACGAAAAAAAAAAAGAAAGAAAAAAGTTACGATGTATGAAAAAAGGAAGTCATCGTAAATCCGAAGAAAAAAATGAGATCCATAACATCTATGTCAGCTTTTCTGTCTGAATGCATTCAAAGCTACTCGCTTTCTAGATGATCCCTCTAGAGGGGGATTATACTAAATCCGTCTAGTTACTTCGTTCCCTATTTCTACTCGCGGAATCCTGAGGAAAAGAATTTGGTTTCCACCGAGCTGAAACAATATGCCGATGGTTCTAGTAAACCAAAACCATCGTTTTCTAGCTATTTGGCTTCAATCTCCCTTTTACAACACAAAAATTGAAGATCTAGTTACGATTGGAAAAAAACTTTTGTATCTTCATCCATGGATCCTTTACTCATACTCATTCAATTGGAAAGGTTGATCCAATTCAAAAAAAAAATTATGCTTCGCGATTCCATAATCCAACTTTTTTTATTCAATTTCTAATTGACCTTTGGATACAAATCGTGAAAATGTATATTCTTCCTCAAATGTAGCATTGAGAGGTAAAGGATTAAACCCTTTTAAGAAATAAAGTTTTTGATCATAATATGAAAAAACTCAAGGACCCCTTAACTATTTCAGTTGTTAATAGAACGAATCACACTTTTACCACTAAACTATACCCGCTACAATTTCATTATTGTATATGAATGGATCATTTGTCGAACAAAGGAGTGAGACGTAATCACGATAGCATCAGAATCATGAAAATTCTAGCGTTGACACGTATTTCGTCCCGCCAGGGGACTTGAAAAAAAAAATGGGCGAAGAGAAGAGAGCTTATTTAAATAACATAAAAAGTTAAAGTTATACTTTTCGTTTGCTGGGAAGTCATTACTCACAGCCCCTACCCGAAGGAATCATTGAAGCTGGACCATAAAAATGATGAATTCCGCATACAATACAGAGTTCTTTTTTTTTTTCAACTTGCCTTTCAACTACTAGATCTTATGAATTCGGGTCAATTTGATCTCAAGTGTTCAAATAAAGCTCGTCCCTTGAACAAGTAAATGAGTTATATTATAAATATGTGTGTTTAATATTTTATATTGTTTCGTATATGTATGTGTGTGTGTTTTATTCCGGTAAGTAATTGAGAAAAAGAAGAAAATAATAATAATAAGTAAGAATTTTACTAAGAATATTAAAAATATTAATAAGAAATTACACTTCTATCATAGGAGTGGAAATGGAAATTGCACTTGTTCTTGTTGTTGTTGCTACTTTAATAACAAGTATTTTTGTTTTGATATCAAATCATATAAATCGTTTGATCTATGAATGATTCATTGGAACAAAAGAAGTACTGGCCCGGCCAGTACTTAACCAGGCCGGGGGAATAAAGGAACCTTTCGTACAAAATCAAATAAGTAAGGTATTCTTTCTATTTATATTGGAGATATTTGTTTCGAATCATTATCTAAATGGAATTTCTGATCAAATTCGTAGATATCTTATATCTTTATAGATATATCGTTATTTTTATATATCGTTATAATAAAGAAGGAAAACGAGGGTTTTTATCAATCTTTACTTTTCACGTGTCACATCACATAAAAAATTCCCAATTTCGAATTGGGAGAGATGGCTGAGTGGACTAAAGCGGCGGATTGCTAATCCGTTGTACGAGGTATTCGTACCGAGGGTTCGAATCCCTCTCTCTCCGCTTTCTATGATTACTTGATACTTTCGAAGTCGAAAAAATCTCGATGCCTTCTTGTTTTATCCTAGTTAAATGTATGAAATAGATAAAATAATAAGAATAAAATTAAGAAAAAAGCAAGGAAAAACAAAAAATCTCTTATTTTTTTTATTCCTCACGCCCAGGATTACGTCCTGGATCATTAGATAAGAATCCGAAGATGAAGAGAGAAACAAAAAATATCACTACTGTGTAAACGAAGAGTTTGAGAGTAAGCATTACACAATCTCCAAGATAAGATCATTTTTTTGGAAAAAAGGGAATAGATTATCTATTTTTGTACCACATATACTATTTTGGCATGACACCCAAAAAATGAAAAAAAAAAATGAAGTGTTTTCTTGAAAAGAAAGTAATTTTCACAAATTTATTTAGAATAAGATTCTGAGTCCTTCGTTACCAAAATTTTCTTGTCATATCCACAATTAGGTATTGTGGGGGACCTAATGGAGTCCTTGCTCACTGGAAGGTCAGAACGAGGAAATGAGCTGATCCAAATTCATCGCTGCGGTTATCCAATATTCAAGAATTTTCATTTTTGAATCGAGGATTCATAATGTAAGACTTATCTAATCTTAAATCTATTTTTAGAATCTTTTTTTCTCGAATAAATCATGAATTTAAGAGAGTATTAAAGATTTCATCGAAAACTTACAGCAGCTTGCCAAACAAAGGCTAAGAGAAAAAAGAGTACAGGTATGACGGGCATAACGTCTACGATTGGATTGAAAAAGGCATAAGCCTCGGGCAATTTGGAGAAGAAAAAACTACTCGAATAAAGGGCAGAATTAAGACAGATACAGATTAAACTAAAGATATTAAGCATAACAAACATTTCGTTCTTGTAGATTAGATAATTTGATTTTGATTGAGTTATTGATATAAGGGAAAAATGAAGAAAAGGTAGTTTTAAAAATCCTTCTTTTTCTTCGAACTCTCCCAAATCAAAAATACTTCCTTCCATTCTCGAGAATACAAGGAATTATACTTTCATACAATATCTTAATTGAATTATATGTAATGATCAATGAAATTTTTTTATTCTATATTCACATGTGTCGAATCCTAGCAACAATATATCCATATGTATTGGGGCTGGAATTGACGAATAACTAATACCAATATTAGTGTTTATTAGTGTTGAATAGAAATCCAAATGGGGCGTGGCCAAGCGGTAAGGCAGCGGGTTTTGGTCCCGTTACTCGGAGGTTCGAATCCTTCCGTCCCAGAGCCTTTCCATCAGAACCGAAAGATTGTTTTCTTTAACAATTTTCTGTTTCATGTTGGATACAATGTGATCCAATCTTTCGTTCGGAATTCTAAGAATAATTCTCAGAATCATATCTTTTCTTTCATTTGGTTTCTGACAAAGGTAATCAAGTGTCAAATGCGGGTGGAAATAAGGATCTTTATTTTAATTCAAAAAAAAAATTGGGTGTATAATTCACATTCAGGGTATGCTCAGACTACTCATATTTATATTGAAGTTAGTTAGTTACTTAGATAAACTTTATGTACCATATCCATGAAATGTGAATTCTCACATCATGCATTCTGAGTCGAAATGTGAAAGAAAGGCCTCTCTCCCCCCCCCTAAAGCTTAAAGTAAGTAAATAGGGTATCCCAATTCCGCATTCTATGTGGAGACTAAAGAGTAGGGAGTTTTTGGTACTAATTTGATCACTGGTCTTAAAGCTTCTAAAACTGGGGTGGGGAAAAATAAAAAGAGGAAAAACGAATGGATCTGTACCCTTTTTTTTATCTTATCTGGTTCAAATGAATAATTGTCAATCAATGGAATATAGTGATTGGGGGAATTCATATATTCCATTCACTTTACTTTATGGAATTGATGGAAAGATTTTTGAACCTTAAGTAAAGCAAAATCTGTATAAAATGAACAAGGCTAGGGTATGCCCATATGATATATATTATGTATTGTTATTGTTCTATTTCAGTAATAATGGCCTTTCGGTTAAGTAAAAAGGAATCCGTGATTCCTTAAATATCCACGATTACCCCCGGTAACAATTGTTCGTTGTATATAATGGATGCGAAAAGATCAGACCCCTCTGATTCTTATTTTATCTTTCAGATGAAAGAATAACGACCTTAATCTTACCTTACACGAGACCTTTTCTATTCCATACTCATGAAAACAAATAAACTTGATTGGTTTCTCAATCTACCTCTCTGCTTTAAATTAAAGCATTGAGAATTCAATTGACATGGTCAAATTCGCGTCTGTTTAGTGAATGAGATATCTACAGCAAATTAGTTTCTTCGTCTTTTTTAGAAATATGTTTGATTCATACGATAGAATATGGGGTTAAATAAATTGGATCCTTGTGGAGCCTTTTCGGGATAAATACTTACCATAGATAATAGATAAAAGATAGATAGTAAAGTATGGAGTATTATATATCGGTTGAGCCAATGACTATTCATGATTCCATATTGAATCAATTTCATACCGGTTCGAAATTAGAGGAATGTTATGGTAAAACTTCGTTTGAAACGATGTGGTAGAAAGCAACGTGCGACTTGAAGGACATGATCGGCTGTGGATTCTTACATCCACCATTTTCTATAGGAATGAAGATGCTCCTGGCTCGACATAGTTTGTTCTGTTCCACTAAGATAAGAACCCAATTTGTGTTGGGTTGCAAATAGTACATGATGGAGCTCGAGCGTAAAGTATTGATTTATTTATCAGGGGGAAGAATCTAGGGTTAGTGATAATCAATAAGTTGTACCAACTTTGTAAGTATATCCTCAATATATAAATCGAAAGGTTAAAATTCGAACAAGTTTGAAATCAAAAAGTAAAATTTGTCGGAATTGGTAAAAAAAACCATTTCGATCAAAAGTGTATCACAAGGGAATCAATCGTTCATATTATTTTTCCATAGAAAAAATAAATAACAAAAAACAAAAAAAGGTATGTTGCTGCCATTTTGAAAGGAGTAAGGATCCCCGAAGTAATGTCTAAACCTAATGATTTAACAAAGCAAAGATAAAGGATTCCGGAACAAGGAAACACTATTTTCAATTGTCTCAACAATTGGATCAGAATGAGAAATAAAAATAGATTCACAAGACAAGACAAACAAAAGAGGTTAGAGACGGCTCAATAAATGTCTAAGGATTTCCCTTCGAACTCTTTCAGAATTACCCAACTTGAGTTATGAGTACGAATGATATTTTTTTTTTACGTAAGGAAGAAGAAAAAACGACTCAAATTATAGTCTAATTCATGATTTTATGGATCCATCATTATATACAGAAATTAGAATCATTCTTTCTCGAGCCGTATGAGGAAAAAACCTCCTATACGTTTCTAGGGGGGGCATTGTTTACCTACATCTATCCCAATGAGCCATCTATCGAATCGTTGCAATTGATGTTCGATCCCGAAGAGAAGGAAGAGATCTTCGAAAAGTGGGTTTTTACGATCCGATAAAGAATCAAACTTATTCAAACGTTCCCGCTATTCTATATTTCCTTGAAAAAGGCGCTCAACCTACAGGAACTGTTCATGATATTTTAAGAAAGGCAGAGTTATTTAAAGAAAGAACTTCCAGTTAATTAAAGGAAAAAAAAGGGAGGTGACTAGTATCTATCTTTGTGTAATTATTTCCCTGCATTTGTCTTTTTCTTGCTCTATTCATACTTAATTTACTTTTTTCTTGTTGTGGTAATCCACTAACAAACAAGGGGTTAATCTTGCTTATTGTACCTCTATGGATTGAATAAACCCGAGATTTTTTCTCTACCTATTACTGATTTTTTTTCATCCACATTTCTTATTTATATTGTGCCAATCCAACACAAGCCCTTCTTTTATTTTCTTAATTTTATTTGTTTTCTCAACATTCAATTCATATTGACAATGGTGTATCGAACAAATATAATTCAATCATAGATAAATGGATCGGTTTATCCWYWTGTTGGTAGTTCCATGTTTTGACGGGGTCGTACAATCCCATTTTTTTTTTTATTTTGATTTCGATCGTATCTACATATCATATTTCTCCGGGTTGCTAACTCAACGGTAGAGTACTCGGCTTTTAAGTGCGACTATGATCTTTTACACATTTGGATGAAGCAACGAATTCGTCCAGACTATTGGTAGAGTCTATAAGACCACGACTGATCCTGAAAGGTAATGAATGGAAAAAAAAGCATGTCGTAATAATAATAAAATAAATTAATTTATTTTATTTAAGTAGAACTTATTTAAGTAGAACTTTGAGAATGCTTTATCCTTACCGGATCATTACAAAATATTGTTTTGATTTTTGGAAGGGAACAAAAGAAATTTACATTTACAGTTTGGTCTAGTGAATAAATGGATAGAGTCCTATGGCTCCAATTCTAGTAAAACAAAAAGCAACGAGCTTATGTTCTTAATTTGAATGATTACCCGATCTAATTAGACGTTAAAAATAGATTAGTGCCTGATGCGGGGAAGGGTCCTCCTGTGGGTGGACCATTGATTCTTTTTTTTTTTTTAATGAATCCTAACTATTTTCTATTATGGATTGGAGACAGATGTGTAGAAGAAACAGTATGCTGATAAAGATAATTTATTCCAAAGTCAAAAGAGCGATCGGGTTGCAAAAATAAAGGATTTTTTTACCCTCTTGTAATTATAACGAACATAAATAAATTGGATAGAAAAGGATAGAAAAAAGATTTGTTGATTGGACTCCCTGTCTCCGGGGTATATATATTTCTTACTATACTATATACATACCTTGTTCTGACCATATTGCACTATGTATCATTTGATAACCCAAGAAATGCCCCCCGCTTCTGATTCAAGTATAAATAAAAATGCAAGAATTACAAGGATATTTAGAAAAAGATAGATCTCGGCAACAACACTTCCTATATCCGCTTCTCTTTCAGGAGTATATTTACGCACTTGCTCATGATCATGGTTTAAATGGTTCCATTTTTTACGAACCCACGGAAATTTTCGGTTATGACAATAAATCTAGTTCAGTACTTGTGAAACGTTTAATTACTCGAATGTCTCAACAGAATTATTTGATTTATTCGCTTAATGATTCTAACCAAAATGGATTCATTGGGCACAACAATTTTTTTTATTCTCATTTTTATTCTCAAATAATATCAGAAGGTTTTGCAGTCATTGTGGAAATTCCATTCTCACTGCGATTAGTATCTTACCTCGAAGAAAAAGAAATACCAAAATCTAAAAATTTACGATCTATTCATTCAATATTTCCCTTTTTAGAGGACAAATTCTCACATTTAAATTATGTGTCAGATATACTAATACCCCATCCCATCCATCTGGAAATCTTGGTTCAAATCCTTCGATGCAGGATTCAAGATGTTCCCTCTTTGCATTTATTGCGATTTTTTCTCCACGAATATCATAATTGGAATAGTCTCACTACTTCGAAGAAATCTATTTACGTTTTTTCAAAAGAAAATAAAAGACTATTTCGGTTGCTATACAATTCTTATGTATCTGAATGCGAATCTGTATTCGTTTTTCTTCGTAAACAATCCTATTATTTACGATCAACATCTTTTGGAGCCTTTCTTGAGCGAACACATTTCTATGGAAAAATGGAAC